GTGATCCAATCTTTTTCATCGTGTCTGGATGAAGACCAAAGATCTTGAGCGACCGATCCGGCAGAACAACTCAAAAGATAAAGAAGTATCGTGAATTTCTTCATGCTCGTTCCAAGTTCGAAGTACCATTTGTACAAATAAGAATCCCCTCCCTTACATGATTTCTTCTTCATATAGATAGATATAGGATCTATGGGGCAATTACTTAGAAGTACATTTTGTGTAACAGCCCTTCCTATCTGATAGAAAAGGATCCCATGATCCTGAACCGATCTTATCTGGGATCGAAAATCCCAAGTTTTTCTATGAAGAGCTGATCTAATTGTATTAGTTTCTATAATGGATTTCTTCTGTGTAATACTAATTGATAGGGCCTCATTGATAAGTGCTACAAGATCTCGCGCATTGGAACCCATGGTTATGGACCCGAATCCGTTAGTATGGAACATCTTCTTTTCCAAGTGAAATCCCCTAGTATATGAAAGAATGAAAAAGTGCTTTCGTTGTTGTGGAAGAAGAAGCCTTCGTATCTTAATGCATGTATTTAATTTATTCGGAGCTATTAGAGCGGGATCCACTTTTTGGGGAATATGAGTCGAAGCAATAACAAGAATCTTTCCAGTGGAACATCTTTCACAATCCCTGGAGAGATAGTTCTCTAATAGACCGAGGGATAAGTAATTCGACTCATTCACATGCAGATCATGAATGTTTGGAATCCATATTATGCAAGGAGACATTGCTTTTGCTAATTCGAATTGAAGGGTGATATCAAATCGGTCTATTTTCGGCGTCATATACATAGTTAGCACATTCGTCATAGTTAGCAGCTCCGTATCAATATCAAGGTCATCATCACTATCATCAATATCGTCACTATCATCAATATCGATATCGTCACTATCATCAATATCGATATCATCAATAAGATAACCTTTAGGCTTGTCATCCAGGAACTTGTTCGGAAATACCGTAATGAAAGGAACATAGGAGTTTGTCGCTAGGTATTTGACCAAACAGGATCGTCCAGTTCCTATAGAACCTATCACTAAAATACCTCTAGAAGGGGATAGGGCTAAGCGGAGCGAAAAGGGTTTTCCATGAGGAGATGGGGAATGAAAACTATTAGCCCCACACGAGGTTTGTGAATAAGTGATTGTCTGATAATGAGCAAGGAATATCCGTCTTTCTGCTAAACAGGATCTATTGAACTCATAATTCATTAGATCCTTTTGATGAATGTCAACTAAGTATCGTAAGGAAATTGATCCCGGTTGTTCAATCATTTGATAACCAGAGTCATTCTTTGATAAATGATCACTATGAGTCAGACTCAATAGAATTTGATCAATCCTTTTTTCTGTCGTTAAGGTGGAGAACTGAACCAAGAATTCTCTTTCTTCATCATCAATCGAATCACTGTTCGCGACCCAGAATTCTATTTTCTCATCAATCCAATCACCGTTCACGTTTTTTCTTTTTCTTATCAATGAATAGATCTCTTTACTTGTACGACTTAGATGTCTCGTATTTCTCGAAAAAATGATTCGATTGATGGGATTTGGTATGATACTTACAAGATCGATGAGATTGATCTTCCAATATTTATTCTTAGAACGTATTGATTTGACCCCATAAGCGGGACCACCACCCAATAGCATGTTGCCACCAGAAGCAGAACCCCGTATTTCTTCCAGAGAATCTCCTAATTGTTCCAGAACAACTAGAAAGAGATTCTTTAACCAGAAAGGATTCAGTTCAGATGTAGGATACCTATCCAGAAGTTTTCGAAATTCCATCATGTATGATGGAATCATCAAAGATTTGATCTTTTCTAACTCTGTCTGTAACTCACTAGAGGCTCGGGAAACAAAGAGAAGATGTATACGAACGAGATATCCAGCAACAAGAAGAAGGAAAAAGATGGAATAGAGGAACTCCCGAGCATTTGTTGATCTCAGATGTGCCCATATCAATGGAACGGGTGACTCATTATTTCGATGAATCATTTCTTCGGACAGAAGAAGATTCTGTAAACATTGACTCGAAATCTCACTTATCGGAGTCCATTGTGGAAGAATCTTCTGAGGAATTGGCCGTGATATATCTGATCCATGCATCATATCATGAAAAATGGATACAAATTTTTGACTACTACTCAGTATCGGCAATGGGTCTGAAAGAGTATCTAAAAGGGTGAAATTGAGATATTTGCACCCTGTCGAAGTAAGGAACCATGGCATATATGTTTGGAACAGATTCCATTTTGAGAGATTTGAAAAAGCACTATCTCGTTGAAAGGTTCTATACATCTGCCCTTTCTCAACGCATTTCTTTAGACAAAGACTCCGTTTTTTCCTCTTTCCGGATGGTAAATACTTCTCAGAACATGGAGTGTGAATCAAACCCATGTTTGAATTGAAACTGAGATACTGATGCAAGTTATTCCCTTCTGAATCAGATAGATTCATATCTGAAAGAGGCTGACAATAAGTTTTTT